CCAAAAATGAAAATAATATTGCCAGAAATTGACAAGGTGGCATTTCCATTTCTTCATCAGAAAATGAGTCCCTCTTGAACCCAAAATAGCTTTTCCTTGATATCGAACATAATGCATGAAAGGGTCCTTGAAGACCCATAGAGTCTTCTCAACATAATTAGAATTTCGGCACACTACAAGATGTTCTATTTTTCTATAAAAATGTGTTCGCTCATGAAAGACTCCAGAAGATGTTAATCGTAAATAAGAAGATTGTTTACGAAGAAAAACTAATAAAAATTCGGATTCAGATCCATAAGAATTATATAAGAACCGAAATAGTCTTTTATTTTCTTTTGAAAATACGTAAATAGATTTCTTCGGGGTAGTGAGACTATTCGAATTATAATATTCGTGGAGAAAGAACCGCAATAAATGCAAAGAGGGAACATCCTGGATCCAGGATTGAAGGATTTGGACCAAGATTTCCATATGGATGGAATGGGGTATTAGTATATTTGACAGATAATTTAAATGCAATAATTTATCCTCTAAAAAAGGAAATATTGAATGAATAGATTGTAAATTGTGAGATTTGGGTATTTCTTTTTCTTCAAAGGAAGATATTAATTGCAGCGAGAATGGAATTTCCACAATGACTGCAAAACCTTCTGATATCATCTGAGAAAAAAAACAGGAAAAAAAAGAATTGTTGTGTCCAACGAATCGATTTTGGTAAGAATCATTAACCGAATAAATCAAATAATTTTGTTGATACATTCGAATAATTAAACGTTTCACAAGTATTGAACTAGATTTATTGTCATAACCCAAGGATTTCACGGGTTTATCGAAAATCGAACTATTTAACCCGTGATCATAAGCAAATACGTAAATATACTCTTGAAAGAGAAGTGGATATAGAAAGTGTTGTTGCCGAGATCTATCTTTTTCTAAATATCCTTGTAATTCTTCCATTTATATTTCTACTTGAAGCAGAGGTAGGGGGCATTTCTTGGGTTATCAAACGAATGATACATAGTGCAATATGGTCAAAACAGGGTATTATTATTCTATTATGTATTATGTAATTATGTATATAGATATTATGTATATAGAATAGTAATAAAAAAATCTATACCCCGGAAAAAGGGAGTCCAATCAACAGATCTTTTTACTCTCTTTCAAATTGATTTATCTTCGTTCTAATTCCAAGAGAAGAAAAACCCTTTATTTGTATTTTTGCAACCCGATCGCTCTTTTGACTTTGGAATTCATTCTCTTTATCAGTATACTGTTTCTTTTACACATCTGTCTCTAATCCATAATAAAGAATAGTTAGGATTCATTAAAAAAAAAAAAGAATGGTCTACTTACAGTTACAGGAGAACACACCCTTTCCCGTATCGGGCACTAATCTATTTTTAACGTCTAATTAGATCGGGTAATCATTCAATTCAAATTAAGAACATAAGCTCGTTGCCTTTTGTTTTACCAGAATTGGAGCCATAGGGCCCTATCCATTTATTCACTAGACCAACTGTAAAGGATAAACTCAAAGTTCCACTTTCATTTGTTATTTTCAATTTCATTTTTACGACATGCTGCTTTTTCCATTCATTACCTTTGAGGATCAGTCGTGGTCTTATAGACTCTACCAATAGTCTGGACGAATTTATTGCTTCATCCAAATGTGTAAAAGATCATAGTCGCACTTAAAAGCCGAGTACTCTACCGTTGAGTTAGCAACCCAAATAAAAAAAAGTAGGATATGTAGATACGATCAAAATTTGAAATAAATTGAATTACACTTACACTGCACGACCCTACCAAAACATTGAACTAATAACAAATCTTTCTTTTTTTTTTTTATTTTCCTTTACTCTTTACTTAAGACTTAAGTTGAAGTTAATGAAGTTAATGAAAATGTAAGTTAAAGATAATTGATAAAATACATCTTATATGACAATCAACCCGGCAATGCAAACCCATGAAGTTCAAACCCAATATGATATGGGGTCGGGATTCGGGATAAAGAAAATTTTTTATCTACGATCAATTATATTTGTTCAATACATCATTGTCAATATGAATGCAATGTTGAGAAAACAAATAAAAAATGAAATAAATCAAATAAGGATTTGTGTTGAATTGGCACAACATAAAATAAATAAGAAATTTTAAATAAGGAAGAGATAAAGACGGGTCTATTCAATCAATAGAAGAGGTACAATAAGCAAAATTAATCCCTTGTTGGTTGGTGGATTCCCATAACAAGAAAAAAGTAAACTTTAGTCAAGAAAAAGGCAAATTTTCGATAAAAAATTATAGGTATTGTAGGTAAATCCTTACACAAGGATAGATAAGATATTATATTAACCCCCCTTTTTTTTGTTGTTTTTTCTTTTAATTAACTCGAATAACTCGAAGTTCTTTCTTTAAAAAATTCTGCCTTCCTTAAAATGTCATAAACAGTTCCTGTTGGTTGAGCACCCTTTTCAAGGAAATATAGAATAGCAGGAACGTTTGAATAAGTTTGATTCTTTATCGGATCATAAAAACCCACTTTTTGAAGATCTCTTCCTTCCCTTCGGGATCGAACATCAATTGCAACGATTCGATAGATAGCTCATTGGGATAAATGCACATAAACAACCCCCCCTAGAAACGTATAGGAGGTTTTCTCCTCATACGGCTCGAGCTCGAGAAAAAAATGATTTTATTCTAATTTATGTATATCCATATCTTTCTGTTCTGTATATAATGTCAAATAGTAAACAGTCAAATAGTAAACACAAAATAATGAATTAGACTATGATTGATTTGAGTCACTTTTTTGTTCTTCCTTACAAAAAAAACAAATTTCATTCATACTCATAACTCAAGTTGGGTAATTCTGACAGAGTACGAAGGAAAATCCTTAGACATTTATTGAGCGGTCTCTAACCTCTTTTGTTTGTCTCATCTCAAATCTATTTTTTCCTTATTCTGATCCAATTTTTGAGACAATTGAAAATAGTGTTTCCTTGTTCTGGAATCCTTTATCTTTGCTTTGTGAAATCATTGGGTTTAGACATTACTTCGGTGATTCTTATTCCTTTCAAACCAAAAGGGCAGCAACATACCTTTTGTTTTTTGCTATTTCTTTCTATTCTATAGAATTGGAATACCTAGAGAAATAGAATACGAAGAATTCATTTCTCTGTGATACATTTTTTGATTGAAATAGTTTTCTCAATTCCGAAAAAAAAAAGAAAAATGTATTTTTTTTTTTTTCAAACTTGTTTCGAATTTGAACCTTTCGATTTATTTTATATATTGAAGATATATATTGAAGATATACTTACAAAGTCAAAGTTGGTCTAACTTATTGATTGGCACTAACCCTAGATTCTTCCCCTTGATAAATGAATCAATCCTTTCTGCTCGAGCTCCATCATGTACTATTAACCTAAGACAAATTAGGTTCCTAATGAAAAAGAACAAACTATGTCGAGCCAAGAGCATCTTCATTCCTATAGAAAATGGTGGATGTAAAAATCCACAGCCGATCATGTCCTTCAAGTCGCACGTTGCTTTCTACCACATCGTTTCAAACGAAGTTTTACCATAACATTCCTCTAATTTAGTTTAGAATTTCATTTCAAACCGCGATGAAATTGATTTAATATGTAATCATGAATAGTGAATAGTCATTGGCTCAACGGGCAAGGCAGCATATAATAATCCATACTTTCCGCCCATGGTATGGATAGAAAAGTATTGTATTTCATTTATACGGAGAAAGCGGAGAAAGTTCAGCAAGGATCCAATTTCTTTAACTCGATATTTTATCATATGAATGAAACGAAACATATTTCTAAAAAAAGAGGTTTGCTTAAGACTCATTTACATCTCTAACAGATTGTTCGGTACGAGCAATTAGGAAAGATCTTTTTTCTATAGCAAAAAACTAGAAACCTAAAATACTTTAATTTCATATTATCCAATCCCGGAACAAAATCAATTATTAGTTAAATAAACTATTCCAATGCCCTAAAAAGGTCATAATTTTCTAGATAATATTGAGATAATATTGATTTATGATACTTCCTCGAGTACCAACCAAGAGTTCATAAAAAATGTTTTCATTTTTTTTTTTTAATCTCCGACTCCAACATCATGACTGGAAGGATGTTTTCTAGATTAAACTGGATCTCTAATTCAATTACCCAGTCAACGCAATAACAATGATGAGTAGCTAAAAACTTTTAGCAGATATTTCCCTAAAGAGACACAAATTTAACCATGTCCCACGAATTTCACCATGTCCATAATTCAATTGGTTTTCATTGGTTTTATTTAAAACTAAAACAAAGAACTAAAACAAAGAGGTAAATTCAGAATCTAGTTTATCTATTTTCATGAGTATGGAATAGAAAAGGTCTCGTGTAAGGCAAGATGAAGATCGTTATTTTGAGATGTTTTTTTTTAGATGAAAAATCGGAATCAAGAATCGTAAGAGTTTGGTCTTTTTGTATCATCCAACGAACAATTGTTACTGGGGGTAATCATGGATATTTCATTTTAATTGAAATTTAAAGAATAAAAAATCTCCTTCCACAGATCCTTTTCACTTAACCTAACCAAAACACCATTGTTATTTCAATAACACAACACAATATAATAACAATACACAATATAGATTATACATATAATATATCATACATATGGGTATAGGTCTTTTTTATTTTATATGGATTTTTTATGGATTTTATTTGACTTTTTACTTTACTTCAGGTTCAACAATTTCTCCATCAATTCCATAAAAAAAAAAGAAAGTTCAAGTCTATGGAATATATGAATTTCCGCCAATCGCTACATTCCATTGATTTACTTTACAATTATTTTGATTTGATAGATCTAAGATATAAGATAGAAAGAAATGGGACCCTGACAATTCCTTTCTCCTATTTTTTCCCATACCGCAGCTTTAGAAGTTTTAAGACCGATGGTGAAAATGATGAAATTAGTACCAATAACTCCCTGCTCTTTAGTCTAGTCTCCAGATAGAATGTGAAATTGGAATACCCTATGACTTTAGACCTTGCGTTGTGTGGAACGGAATAAAGGTGCCTTTGTTTCACACTTCAATTCAGAATGTATCATGTGAAAATGAATATTTCATGAATATGGGACATCCAATTTCCCCAACTAACTAACTTAAAAATGAATATAACATAGTAGGGTACGGGCATATTCTGAATGTGAATCATAGACCCCAAATTTTTTGAATAAAAAAAAATGATTTCCACCTGTATTTGACACTTGATTGTGCTTGTAAAAAATCAAATGAATTCTTAGAAGTTAGAACAAATTCTAAGAATTCAGAACAAAAGGTTGTTCTCTTTAAGATTTTTCTGTTTTATGTGGGATACAATGTGATCTCATCTTTCGTTTCGATCCGAAACGATCTGGGACGGAAGGATTCGAACCTCCGAATAACGGGACCAAAACCCGCTGCCTTACCGCTTGGCCACGCCCCATTTTTCCTGTTTGGCACTAGTCAAGACTAGTATTTTTATTACTTATTCGTCAACCCCCCCCCCCCCCCCCAAAAAAAAACAAAAAATGCATAATACATAATAAATACATATGGAATATATTATTTGTTACTAGGATTTAACACATGTAGGTTAGATGGATAATCTCAAAAATTCATTGATCATTACATGGAATTCCATTAAGATAATGTATGAAAGTAGAATTCCATGTATTCTCATTTAAGAATAGAAGGAAGAAGGAAGATTTTTTGACTTGCCTTTTTCATTTTTCCCTTATAAAAATAACTCAATCAAAATAAAATTATCTAATCTACAAGAACAAAACCTTTGCTATGCTTAATATCTTTAGCTTAATCTGTATCGGTCTTAATTCTGTCCTTTATTCGAGTAGTTTTTTCTTTGCCAAATTGCCTGAAGCTTATGCCATTTTCAATCCAATCGTGGATGTTATGCCTGTCATACCTGTCCTCTTTTTTCTCTTAGCCTTTGTTTGGCAAGCTTCTGCAAGTTTTCGATGAAATCCTTAATACTTTGCCAAATCAATTCATTATTTTTTCGATAAAAAATTATAAATTCTAAAAATGGATAAGATCGGCTAAGTCTTAGATTATAATTAGAAACCCTCGATTCAAAAATGGAAATTCTTGTATATCGAATAACCGCGGAGATCCATTTTGATCAGCTTATTTACTCGTTCTGAACTTTCAACTTTCAGTGAACAAAAAGTTTATTAGGTCTAGGTCCCCTACAATAGCTAATTGTCGATATGACAAGAAATTTTTTTGTAAGGAAGGAATAAAAATCTTATTATATTACAAAGATTACAAAGAAATTCGTCAAATTTTTTTTTTTCAAAAACTTGATTTTGGGGGAGTGTCATGTCAAATCAAACAAAATATGTAGTGAAAAGAAAAATGGGTAATCTATTTCCTTTTTCGAAAATAATCTTATCTTGGAGATTGTGTAATGCTTACTCTCAAACTTTTTGTTTACACAGTAGTGATATTCTTTGTTTCTCTCTTCATTTTTGGATTCTTATCTAATGATCCAGGACGTAACCCTGGGCGTGAGGAATAAAAAAAATTTTCTTTTCGAATTTTTTCTTATTATTTTTTCTTTATTTATTCCATAGTTTTATCCATTCCATAGATTTACTTGACCTATGATAAAATCAAAGAAAAAAAAATTCCTTCGAAATCGAAAATATCAGGTCAAGTAATCAGAGCGAACGGAGAGAGAGGGATTCGAACCCTCGGTACGAGTAACTCATACAACGGATTAGCAATCCGACGCCTTAGTCCACTCAGCCATCTCTCCCAATTAAAATTGGATTTCAAATAAAAGGGGGGGTAAAAGAAAGGTATTAGCAATATTAGTAAGGTATTAGTCAAATTACTAAGTTAGATATTAATATTTTATTAATCAAAATGGAATATTCCATTTTGATTAATAAAATATTAATATTTTATTTATCATTTTTATATTTATCATTTTTATTTTATATTTATTTACAAATTTCTATTTTATTACAATATCATTTTTATTGTAAAATAAATAAAATAAAAATGGATTTACAATAGAATTTCTATTTATTTACAATGTTTACAAAAAAATGCACATATACAATATCAAAAAATAAATAGAAATTTGTATTTTGTATATTATTTTGTATATTTATATATATTTGTATATTTATATATATATATATTATATAATGAAATAATGAAATAATATAGTAATTTCATTATTTAATTATAAGTAATTTCATTATTTCATTTTACTATATTATTTCATTTTAAATTACTAATAAATTTACTAATAAATTACTAAATATATATTTATCTACTAAATATATATATATCTAAATATATATATATATCTAAATAATCTAAATATATATATATATCTAATAATCTAAATCTAATAATCTAAATATATATATATATCTAAATAATCTAAATATATATATAAATATAATCTAAATATATATATAAATAAATATATATATAAATATAATCTAAATATATATATAAATGAAATAAAATGAAATATATATATATATTCTAAAATAATAAAATAAAATGAAATGAAATTGAAATATATATATATTATAATATATTAATAAATATATTAATAAAATATAATAAATATATTAATAAAATATAATAAATATATTAATAAAATATAATAAATATATTAATTAATAAATATATTAATAAAATATATTAAATTTTAAATTAACATAAAAATATTAAATTAATATAAAATATATTAAATAATATTAAAATATATTAAATAATATAAAATTAATATTAAATTAATTAATATTAAATTAATAAAATTAATATCATATAAAAATCATATAAAAATTATCTATTAAAAAAATTGTATATAGATTTCTTATGAATTTTCATATTCATTTTTCTTTTTTATTAATTATTTTATAATTTATAATATAAATTGATTTCATTTTTATTTAATTTATTAAAAATATATAATTTATTAATTTTGATTAATTATATATTATATATATTAATAATTATATATTAAATTATATATTATATGACATATATTATATGACATATAATAATTATATATATTTATTATATATTATATATATATGACATATAATAATGTAATAATGACATATAATAATTATAACATATAATGAATATATAATAAATAATTAATATAAATAATTAATATAATAAATATAATGAAATATCATTTTCATAATTTAAATAAGAATTTCATAAAATTATGTTAATAAAATTATTAATAATGAATAATGAAAATCATGAAAATATATAAAATGTGAAATTCAATTAAAAATATTAAATAAAATTAACAAAATAAATAATACAAAATAAATAATAATAAAATAATAAAAATGTATAGTAAAAATGTATAGTATAATAATAAAAATGTATAGTATAAATGTATAATGTATGTAAAATTCATCTTTTTTGTCTAGCTTCAACGACCATTTCAGCTCGTAAATACCTAGAATCCAGCAAAAGTATAGGGATCACTTTATACTGTTATTTAAATTTATGTATATTATTTGTTATTTAGAAAAGCTTTTAGAAAAGCTTTGTGCTCTTCACCTTTTAAGTTAAGTCCCTAACTAGCAGGACTAAATATGCATCAACGCTATAATTTGGATGTTATCTTGATTGCGTCTCACTCCCTTGTTCGACAAATAGTCCATTCATATACAATAATGTATATGTAGCGGGTATAGTTTAGTGGTAAAAGTGTGATTCGTTCTATTAACAACTTCAAAAGTTAAGGGGTCTCTCAGTTTTTTTCATACTCCGATCAAAAACTTTATTTCTAAAAAATAAAAGGGTTTAATCCTTTACCTCTCAATAGCATATTTGAGTTTGAGGAAGAACATACATTCTCACGATTTGTATCCAAAGTCCTATTAGAAATTCCATTTTCGAAATTGAAAAATTGGATTATGTATATGAAGTCATGAAACATAATTTTTTTGAACTGGATCAATCAAGTCTTCCAATTGAATAAGTATGAATAAAGGATCTATGGATGAAGATACAAAAGTTTATTTCCAATCGTAACTAGATCTTCAATTTCGGTGTTGTAAAAGGGAAATTGAAGCCAAGCAAGCTAGAAAGGGTTGGTTTTGGTTTACTAGAACCATCAGCATATTGTTTCAGCTCGGTGGAAATAAAACTTCTCCTCAGGATCCCACGAGTAGAAATAGGGAACGAAGTAACTAGACTAGACGGATTTGGTATAATCCCTCTCCTCTAGAGGGATCATCTAGTAAGCGAGTAGTTTTGGATCCATTCAGACGAAAAGGCTGACATAGATGTTATGGATCCCATTTTTTCTCTAGAAATCCATCCATTTTCCATTCCATAAAGGAGCCGAATGAAATCAAAATTTCATGTTCGGTTTTGAATTAGAGACGTTAAAAATGATCAACCAACGTCGACTATAACCCCTAGCCTTCCAAGCTAACGATGCGGGTTCGATTCCCGCTACCCGCTCCATATTCTGTATTATGTATTATACATACATGCATCATCAATTTGGATATGCATCTTATTCTCTAAAATATTTTCCTTTTTATCCAAACAAAACAAAAGAAAGTAAGGAAGAAAATAGGAATGAAAAGCGTCCATTGTCTAATGGATAGGACAGAGGTCTTCTAAACCTTTCGTATAGGTTCAAATCCTATTGGACGCAATTTATTTCCATCTATTTTAAAATTGAAAATGGTTCTACCAAGAAACCCTTTTTGAATCATTCGAATCAGAACTATTTCTCAATGATTACTCTTATACTAAGAATAGAACAAAAGTGAGAAATTTATGTTTGTTCTTGAAGGAAAAACAGTTCGATCTGTTCCTGAATAACTTCCTTCAAAAGTGATTCCGCTTCCTCAGTGAATGTCTTGGTAGAAGATAGAATTTCTTGAAATTGAGGTTTATTCTTTTTTAAGTAGG